TTTTTTAATATTTATAGAAAAAAAATTAAAAATGGTTTATATATATATATATATATATATATTAAATATTTAATTAATTAATATAAAAAAAAATTAATTAAATTATTTATATATATATATGTAATATAAATATATAAATTTATTTATTTATTATTTATTAATATTAATTAATTATTTATTTAATAGAATATATATTGATTTAATTTTTATTTTAATTTTTAATATTAATATTATGAAAAGGAAAAAAAAAAAGATTATTAAAAATTTAATAATAAAAATTAAATTTTATATATATAAAAAAAAAAAAAAACTATGTTAAAAAAATTACTATATAAATAAATTTTTTATGGTTTAAAAATTTTATTATAAATTTATTTTGCATATAAATTTTAGTAGTAATTTTTAATTATTTTAATAATAATTAAATTAATAATTGTAGTAATTAATATTAAAAATTTAAGAAATTAAGATTTAGTAATATTTTAATTAATAACAAATTTTGTGCCAGCAGTTGCGGTTAAACAAAAGTTAAATTAAATTTTTTTAGTAATTAATAAGTAATTTATAATTTTTAATTAAATATTAAATTATTAAGTGAAATTTTAATTTAATTTAAATTAATTTATAAATTATAATTTAATAAATTTTACTTATAAACTAGGATTAGATACCCTATTATTAAAAACTTAAATTAATAATACTAAAATAGTAAGTAATTATTTATTGAAACTTAAATAATTTGGCGGTATTTTAGTTCATTTAGAGGAATCTGTTTAATAATTGATAATCCACGAATAAATTTACTTAATTTATTATTTTGTATATCGTTGTTATAAAAATATTTTTAAATAATAAATAATATTTAAAAATTTAAAATAAAAATTAAATCAGATCAAGATGCAGATTATAATTAAGAATATAATGGATTACAATAAATTTATTTAATAACTAATATTAATTTGTAATAATTAATTGAGGGTGGATTTAAATGTAATTTTATTTAATTTATTAAAATGATTAAAAATTAAGATATGTACATATTGCCCGTCGCTTTCATAAATAAATTGGAATAAGTCGTAACAAAGTAGAGGTACTGGAAAGTGTTTCTAGAAATAACAAATTAGAGCTTGGTAAAGTATTTCATTTACATTGAAATGATATTGAAAAATTCAATTAATTTGAAGGGGTTAAATTAATAATTTTATAAATAATAAAAATATTTTTAATATTAAAAAGGGGGGTTTTAGTATTAATAAAAAAAAAATTATAAAATTTATAGTAAATTAGTATTGTAAAAGAATTTTTAAATAATTAGTGAAAATAAATTTTATTAAAAGTAAATTTTATTTATTGTATCTTGTGTATCAGAGTTTATTAATAAAAAAAATTTGAATAAATTATATCTCGAATTTAAAAGAGATAATTAATTATTAAAGTTATTGTTGCATAAATATTTTAAATAATTAATTTGAAATGAAATGTTAATCGTTTTTAAATATATCTAGTTTTTTTAGAAAAAAATTTAATTTTATTTTTTTTTTTATAATTAATTAATTAATTAATTAATTATAAAGAAAAAATTATATTTTAAGGGATAAGCTTTAAATTAAATTTTTATAATTTTTATTAAAATAATTAAAATTTTTAAGATTTATATTGTTTATAATTTTTAATTTATTATAAATTAATTTTAATTTAATTAAAATTTTATAAAAATTTAAATTTTTATAGAAAAATATTTTTTAATTTAATAAAATTAGTTATAATGATAAAATTAGTATTTAAATATAAAATATAATTAATTTTATGATAAGTAATTTTAAGGAATTCGGCAAAATTTTATACTCACTTGTTTATCAAAAACATGTCTTTTTGTTAATAATTTAAAGTCTAATCTGCCCACTGATAAATTATTAAAGGGCTGCAGTATATTGACTGTACAAAGGTAGCATAATCATTAGTCTCTTAATTGGTGACTTGTATGAAAGATTGGATGAAGTATAATCTGTCTCAATTTTAATATAATAATTTAATTTTTTGATTAAAAAGTCAAAATAATTTTAAAAGACGAGAAGACCCTATAGAGTTTAATAAATTTATTTAATTAAGATTATTTATATAAATAATAATTAAAATTATTTAATTTATTTTGTTGGGGTGATAGAAAAATAAGAAAAACTTTTTTATAATAAAAACATATATAAGTGAATTATTGATCCAAAATTATTTTGATTAATAGAAAAAATTACCTTAGGGATAACAGCGTAATTTTCTTTTTTAGTTCAAATAAGAAGGAAAGTTTGCGACCTCGATGTTGGATTAAGATAAAATTTAGGTGCAAAAGTTTAAAATTTTGATCTGTTCGATCATTAAAATCTTACATGATCTGAGTTCAAACCGGTGTGAGCCAGGTTGGTTTCTATCTTTAAAAAAATAAAATATTTTAGTACGAAAGGAATAAATATTTAAATTAAATTTATTTTTATTTTTGAATATTATTAATGTAAAATTAAAAATTAATTAATTTAGTTATTTAATTAACTATTTTGGCAGAAAAGTGTAATGGTTTTAGAAGTCATAAATATATAAAAATTATTTATATAGATAGTAAATGATAATAGTTGATATAATTATAATTTTTTTAGGTTTATTAATTTTAATTTTGGGGGTTTTAATTGGAGTTGCTTTTTTAACATTATTGGAGCGTAAAGTTTTAGGTTATATTCAAATTCGTAAAGGTCCAAATAAAGTTGGTATAATAGGAATTTTACAACCTTTTTCTGATGCTATTAAATTATTTACTAAGGAACAAACATATCCTAGATTTTCAAATTATTTATCTTATTATTTTTCTCCTGTAATTAGATTTATTTTATCTTTAATAATTTGAATAATAATTCCTTATTATTTTAATATAATTAATTTTAATTTAGGGATTTTATTTTTTTTATGTTGTACTAGAATGGGGGTTTATACAGTTATAATTGCTGGTTGATCTTCTAATTCAAATTATGCTTTATTAGGTGGATTACGTGCTGTAGCTCAAACTATTTCTTATGAAGTAAGATTAGCTTTAATTTTAATATCTAGAATTATTATAATTATAGATTTTAATATATTAATTTTTAGTTATTATCAGAGTTTAATTTGATTTTTATTTTTAATATTTCCTTTAAGATTATGTTGATTTTCTTCTAGATTAGCTGAAACTAATCGTACACCTTTTGATTTTGCAGAAGGTGAAAGAGAATTAGTTTCTGGGTTTAATATTGAATATAGAAGAGGGGGATTTGCTTTAATTTTTTTAGCAGAATATTCAAGTATTTTATTTATAAGATTATTATTTGTTTTAATTTATTTAGGAGGTTATACATTTGATTTTTTTTTTTATTTTAAGTTAAGATTAATTTCTTTTTTATTTATTTGAGTTCGAGGCACTTTACCTCGTTATCGTTATGATAAATTAATATATTTAGCTTGAAAAATTTATTTACCTTTATCATTAAATTTTTTAATATTTTATATTGGATTAAAGATTTTTTTATTATAAATATTTATTTTAGTATAAATTAATAGAATTTTTTATTCTTTCTTAAGTTTTCAAAACAAATGCTTTAACAAGCTCATTAATTAATTAAAAATTAAGTTATCTCAGTAAATTCTAATTAATGGGTTAATAATATAATAAGAAAAATATAAAATTGTTAAAATTTGTCCAGTGATAATATAAGGATCTTCAACTGGTCGTGCTCCGATTCATGTTAATAAAATAATTGTTGTTACTATGATTCAAAATAAAAATTGATTAATAGGATAAAATTGAATTCCTTGTATTTTTTTAAAAAAAGTTATTGGAAGAATAATTAAAATTAAAATTGATATAATTAAAGCAATTACTCCTCCTAATTTATTAGGAATTGATCGTAAAATAGCATATGCAAATAAGAAGTATCATTCTGGTTGAATATGAATAGGTGTTACTAAAGGATTGGCTGGGATAAAATTATCTGGATCTCCTAATAGATAAGGATTAGTTAATGTTAATATAATTAATATAAATAAGACTACAATGAAACCAATTATGTCTTTAAAAGTGAAAAATGGGTGGAATGGAATTTTATCTAAGTTTCTATTAATTCCTAGTGGATTATTAGATCCAGTTTGGTGTAAAAATAATAAATGAATTATAGTTATTATTAAAATAATAAATGGTAAAATAAAATGAAAGGTGTAGAATCGTGTTAAAGTAGCATTATCAATAGCAAATCCACCTCAAATTCAGTTAACTAATATTGTTCCTAAATATGGGATAGCTGATAATAAATTAGTAATGACTGTTGCTCCTCAAAAAGATATTTGACCTCAAGGTAATACATATCCTATAAAAGCTGTTGCTATAAGTAAGAATAAAATAATTACACCTACTATTCATGTATATTTAAAATTAAAAGATTCATAATAAATTCCTCGTCCAATATGAATATAAATACAAATAAAAAAAAATGATGCTCCATTAGCATGAAGGGTTCGAATTAGTCACCCATAATTTACATTTCGACAAATATAATTTACACTATAAAAAGCTAATTCAATATTGGCTGTATAATATATAGTTAAAAATAATCCTGTAATAATTTGAATTATTAAACATATAGCTAATAATGATCCGAAATTTCATAAAGATGAGATATTAGAAGGTGTAGGTAGGTCAATTAATGATCCATTAATAATTTTTAAGATTGGGTGAGTTTTACGAATTGGTTTATATATATTTATCATTAGTTTAATTGAATGAAGATCGTAAAGGACCGTAAAAAATATTGGTAATTTTTACTATTGCAATTAAGGCGATAAATAAATAAATAATTATTATTATTATAATTAAAAATGTTTGATTATTATATAATTTAGATAGATTAATTTTATTTTCATTATTAAAAAATAAAAATGTATTAAATAAATTATTTATTTCTATATTATTTCTATTAAAATTTAATCAATTTAAATTATATATTGAAATATATCTTAATATAAAAATTAATATAATTAAAAAAAAAAAAGATATTTTTATATTAAATGAAATTGAGAATATTTCATTTGAGGCAATTCTAGATACATAAATGAATAAAACTAAAAGACCCCCTAAAAAAGTTAAAAATAAAATATAAGAAAATCAATAAGATGGAAGTATAATTCCTGAGATTAAACAAGTTAATATTGTTTGAATTAAAATTATTAATCCCATAGATAGTGGGTGAGATATAAACAATAAAAAAAAAGAAAATATAATAATTAATAATGAAAAGAATATTTTTATAATTTCAAAGAATAGTTTAATAAAAATAATAATTTTGGAGATTATTGATAAAGAATTATCTTTTTCTTTGATGTTTTTAAAAAAATATTCTTATTTTTGATTTACAAGACCAATGTTTTAAATTAAACTATAAAAACTAATGATAATTATAATAAATATGTTAATTGTAGTAGTAATTATATTTATTTTAGGTAATATAATTTTTGTTTCTAAACATAAACATTTATTAATTGTTTTATTAAGATTAGAATTTATTGTTTTAAGAATTTTTTTTTTTTTGGTTATTTTATTTAGATATATTGAATATGATATATATATATTAATGGTTTTTTTAGTTTTTTCTGTTTGTGAAGGAGCTTTGGGCCTTTCTATTTTAGTTTCAATAATTCGTACTCATGGGAATGATTATTTTCAAAGTTTTAATATATTATAAATGATAAAATTTTTTTTTATATTAATTTTTATAATTCCTTTATGTTTTAATTTTAATATATATTGAATGGTTCAAATAGTTTTATTTTTAATAATGTTTATATTTATAAATTTAACTTTAAATATTGAAAATTATTCTAATTTAAGTTATATATATTCTTGTGATATTTTATCATATGGTTTGATTTTATTAAGAATTTGAATTTGTATTTTAATAATTATGGCTAGAGAAAATTTATATAAAGAAAATTATTATTTAAATTTTTTTATATTTAATTTAGTTTTTTTATTAATTATATTATATTTAACTTTTAGTGTTATAAATTTATTTATATTTTATTTATTTTTTGAGGGAAGTTTAATTCCTACCTTAATATTAATTATTGGTTGAGGATATCAACCTGAACGAATTCAAGCTGGTATATATTTATTATTTTATACTTTATTTGTATCATTACCTTTATTGTTGGGTATTTTTTATGTTTTTAATGAGATAAATTATATTATAATTTATTTTTTAAAATTTTTTAATTTTGAGGTTTATTTATTATATTTTTCAATAATTATAGCTTTTTTAGTAAAAATACCTATATATTTTGTTCATTTATGACTTCCTAAGGCTCATGTTGAAGCTCCTGTTTCAGGTTCAATAATTTTAGCTGGTATTATATTAAAATTAGGTGGTTATGGGTTAATTCGAGTTATAATTATATTACAGGAAATAGGTTTAAAATATAATATTATTTGAGTTACAATTAGTTTAATTGGGGGGTTTTATATTAGATTAAAATGTTTTTGTCAGGTAGATATTAAATCTTTAATTGCTTATTCTTCGGTTGCTCATATGAGATTAGTTATCGGGGGGATTATAACAATAAATTATTGAGGATTTATTGGTTCTTATATTCTAATAATTGGTCATGGATTATGTTCTTCAGGAATATTTTGTTTAGCTAATATTAATTATGAACGTTTACATAGACGAAGATTGTATATTAATAAGGGTATAATAAATTTTATACCTTCAATAAGATTATGATGATTTTTAATTATATCTTCAAATATAGCAGCTCCCCCCTCATTAAATTTGATAGGAGAAATTAGATTAATTAATAGATTAATAAGATGATCTTGAATTTCAATATTAATATTGATGTTAATTTCTTTTTTTAGAGCTGGCTATAGATTATATTTATATTCTTATACTCAACATGGTAAATATTATTCAGGTATTTATAGATTTTATACTGGAGTATCTCGTGAGTATTTATTACTTATATTACATTGATTTCCTTTAAATATTTTAGCTTTAAAAATTGATTATGTAATAATTTGATTTTAATTTAAATAATTTAATAAAAATATTGATTTGTGGTATCAAAAATATGATTTAATGTCATTTTAAATTATTTGAAAAAATTCAATTTGTTTTATTAGATTTTTTTTTTTGTTTATAATAAGAATATTAAATTTTTTTATAATAATTTATTTTATTATAAATAATATAGTAATTTTTTTAGAGTGAGAATTAATTTCATTTAGCTCTATTAGAATTGTTATAAGAATTTTATTAGATTGAATATCTTTATTATTTATAATATTTGTTTTATTAATTTCTTCTGTTGTAATTTATTATAGAAAAAGATATATAAGTTCTGAATTAAATTTAAATCGTTTTATTATTTTAGTATTATTATTTGTATTTTCTATAATTTTATTAATTATTAGTCCTAATATTATTAGTATTTTATTAGGTTGAGATGGGTTAGGGTTAGTTTCTTATTGTTTAGTTATTTATTATCAAAATATTAAATCTTATAATGCTGGGATATTAACTGCTCTCTCTAATCGAATTGGGGATGTTTTTATTTTAATAGTTATTTCATGAATATTGAATTATGGGAGATGAAATTATTTATTTTATTTAAATTTTATAAAAAATGATTTTGCAATATTTATAGTTAGAATTATAATTATTATTGCAGCAATAACTAAAAGAGCTCAAATTCCTTTTAGATCATGATTACCTGCAGCTATAGCTGCTCCTACTCCAGTTTCAGCTTTAGTTCATTCTTCTACATTAGTTACTGCGGGGGTTTATTTATTAATTCGATTTAATTTATTATTAGTTGATATAATATTTATGAAGGTTTTAATATTATTATCTGGTTTAACAATATTTATAGCAGGTATTTCTGCTAATTATGAGTTTGATTTAAAAAAAATTATTGCTTTATCTACTTTAAGTCAGTTAGGCTTAATAATAAGAATTTTAAGAATAGGAATACCTGATTTAGCTTTTTTTCACTTATTAACTCATGCTATATTTAAAGCTTTATTATTTATATGTGCTGGGGTAATTATTCATATAATAGTAGATATTCAAGATATTCGTTTTATAGGGGGTATTGGTAATTTTATTCCATTAACAGCATTATGTATAAATATTTCAAATATAGCTTTATGTGGGATTCCATTTTTAGCAGGGTTTTATTCAAAGGATTTAATTTTAGAAATAGTAAGATTAAGAAATTTAAATTTTTTTATTTTTTTATTATATTATGTTTCTACAGGTTTAACTATATTTTATAGTTTTCGTTTAACTATATATTTAATAATTAATAATTTTAATTTATTATCTATTTATAATTTATATGATGAAGATTTTACTATGTTAAAAAGTATATTTATTTTATTATTTATGAGAGTTGTTAGAGGAAGTTTATTAATATGAATAATTTTTCCTTATCCTTATATAATTTATTTACCCTTTAATTTGAAAATAATAGTAATTTATGTTAGATTTATTGGAGTAATTTTAGGGTATTTAGTTAGAAATATAAATATTTATTCTATAAATAAATTTTTACGAAGATATGAAATAAGAAATTTTTTAGCTATAATGTGGTTTATACCTAGATTATCTACTTATGGAGTAAATTATCATTTTTTAAATATTGGTCAATTAATATTAAAAAATATTGATATAGGTTGAAGAGAAATATATAGAGGTCAAGGTATATATAGAATTTTAAAAAAGTATTCTGTTTTTTATAATTTATTACAAATTAATAATTATAAAATTTATTTATTTAGATTTGTTTTATGAATAATATATTTTATATTTATAATAATTGTGAAATAATTTAAATAGCTTATAATTAGAGTATAATATTGAAGATATTAGGGAGATTGATTTAATCTTTAAATATATTTATAAAAAATTAATTTTTTATTTTTACAATGAAAATGTAATGTTTTGAATAAACTATATAAATTAGAAAGAAATATTAATGGAATTAAACCACTAAAAATTAAGTTAGCAGCTTAATTTTAAACTTTATATTTCAAAAAATTTAATTGGAATTACTATTCAATTTTATCATTAACAGTGATATACCTCTATTTTGGTTTCAATTAATAAATAAGGAGTTAATTAAACTCTATCTTTTAAGTCGAAATTAAATGCATAATTGCTTCTTATTTAATATAAGATAAATTGAAAATTCAATATTTTTTGAATGCAAATCAAATGTTTTTATAAACTATAATCCTTTAATTAAATTTAATTAGTTCAATTAAGTATGTTTTGATTTCATTCATGGAATAAACCTAATAATAAAATTAAAATAAAAAAAAAACTAATTTTAGATCAAATAATAAAATTTGTTAATTTAAATAAGTTGATAATAGGGAAAATTAATGCAATTTCTACATCAAAAATTAAGAAAATTACTGTGATTAAAAAAAAATGAAGAGAAAAAGGAATTCGAGCTGAAGATTTAGGATCAAACCCACATTCAAAAGGTGAGCATTTTTCCCGATCTGAAAATGATTTTTTTGATAAAATAATAGATAAAAATATCATAATATTAGAAATTAATATAATAAAAATTGATAAATATATAATTAATAAAATTATTTATATTAAAAAATAATTAAACTTTTTGATTGGAAGTCAAATATACTAAATATATTATATAAATAATTAATTACCTCATCAATAAATAGAAATATAAAGGAATAATCAAACTACATCAACAAAATGTCAATATCAAGCTGCTGCTTCAAATCCAAAATGATGGTTATTAGAAAAATGATTATTAATATGGCGAATAAAACAAATTAATAAAAATATTGTTCCAATAATAACATGTAATCCATGGAATCCTGTTGCTATAAAAAAAGTTGATCCATAAATTCTGTCAGCAATAGTAAATGGTGCTTCAAAATATTCATAAGCTTGGAGAATAGTAAAATAAATTCCTAGAATAATTGTAAAAAAAAGTCCTTGAGTTATTTGAGAGTAATTATTTTCTATAATTGCATGATGAGCTCAAGTAACAGTAATTCCTGATGTAATTAAAATAATAGTATTTAATAATGGAATTTGAAAAGGATTAAATGGAATAATTCCTGAGGGAGGTCATATAGCACCTACTTCAATATTAGGGGATAAACTTCTATGAAAAAATGCTCAGAAAAAGGAAATAAAGAAAAAGATTTCAGAAATAATAAATAAGATTATTCCTCATCGTAATCCTTTTGTTACTAAAATAGTATGTTTTCCTTGGAAAGTTCCTTCTCGACATACATCTCGTCATCATTGATATATTGTTAAAATAACAATAAAATATCCTAAAATTAATAAATTTATATTAAAATTATGAAATCATTTTACTATTCCAGTTACTAAAGTTAAAACTCCAATAGCTCCAGTTAAAGGTCATGGACTGTAATCAACTAAATGATATGGGTGGTTAAAATTATTTGTCATTAATTTACTTCTCTAGAATATAATGTTCTAAGAATGGCAATAACATAAGATTGAATTACAGCAACAGCCGATTCTAAAATTAATAATAAAATTTGAATAATAATTAAAAATATAACAAAATAAAAAGATAAACTTGGTCCAGTTCCTCTTAATAAAGTTATCAATAAATGCCCTGCAATTATATTAGCTGTTAGACGAACTGCTAATGTTCCAGGTCGAATAATATTACTAATAGTTTCAATTAAAACTATAAAAGGTATTAAAATACCAGGAGTTCCTTGAGGAATTATGTGAATAAATATATGTTGAGTGTTATTAATTCATCCATAAAATATAAATCTTAATCATAAAGGTAAAGAAATTGATAAAGATAATGTTAGATGACTAGTTCTAGTAAAAATATAAGGGAATAATCCTAAAAAATTATTGAATAAAACAAAAGTAAATATAGAAATGAAAATAAAAGTTGATCCATTAGAATTATTTCCTAATAATATTTTAAATTCTTTATGAAGTTTATTTAAAATAAAATTTCAAAAAAAATAAAATCGATTAGGGATTAATCAAAATGAATAAGGAATAAATATTAAACCAATAAAAGTTCTAATTCAATTTAAAGGTAAATATAATAAATTAGTAGAAGGGTCAAAAATTGAAAAAAGATTTGTTATCATTTTCAAATTAAATTTTTATTTTTTTTTTGCGAAAAAAAATTATTTTTATTATTTTTATTAATAAAAATATAATAATTTATAATATTAAAAATAATAAAAATAACAATAAAAAAAAAGAAAGAAAAAATTCAATTAATAGGTATTATTTGAGGAATAAAAGAATATTATATGAAATAATAATTTAAATTTGACATATTTATGTTATAAATTTAACTAATTCTTTATAATAAAAGCTCATTAGAAGTAAATGCTAATTTACTATAAAATGGTTTAAGAGACCAGTACTTGCTTTCAGTCATCTAATGAAGAATAATTATTAATTCAATTAATAAAATTTTTAATTGAAATTCTTTCAATAACAATAGGTATAAAACTATGATTTGCTCCACAAATTTCTGAACATTGACCATAGAAAATTCCTGGTCGATTAATGAAAAAATTTGTTTGATTTAATCGACCAGGATTAGCATCTACTTTAACTCCTAAAGATGGAATAGTTCAAGAGTGAATTACATCTGTAGCTGTAACTATAATTCGAATTTGGTTATTTATAGGAAGAACAATACGATTATCAACATCTAATAATCGAAATCTATTATCACTTATTTCATTTATAGGGGTTATATAAGAATCAAATTCAATATTATTAAAATCTGAGTATTCATAGCTTCAATATCATTGATGGCCAATTGATTTTAAAGTAATTAATGGGTTATTAAGTTCATCTAATAAATATAATAGACGTAAAGAAGGTAAAGCAATAAAAATTAAAGTAATAGCTGGTAAAATAGTTCAAATTAATTCAATTATTTGTCCTTCTAACAAAAATCGATTAATATATTTATTGAAAAATAAACTTATTATTAAATATCCTACTAAAATAGTAATTATAATTAAAATAATTAAAGTATGATCATGAAAAAAAATAATTTGTTCTATTAATGGTGATGCTCCATTTTGTAAGTTTAAATTAGATCATGTTGCCATTTCTAAAAAAAGGATAATCCTTTATAAATGGGGTTTAAATCCATTACATATAATCTGCCATATTAGAAATTTCTTAAAATTGGAAGTTCATTATATGAATGTTCTGCTGGGGGTAAATTTTGATATCATTCAATAGAGGATGGTAAATTTAATGAGAATAAAATTATTCGTTGATTAATTATTGATTCTCAGATAATAATTAAAATTAATATTACAGCTAGTAAGGAAATATATGATCCTAAAGAAGAAATAATATTTCAAGAAATATAAGCATCAGGATAATCAGAATATCGTCGAGGTATTCCCGCTAATCCTAGGAAATGTTGAGGGAAAAATGTTAAATTTACTCCGATAAATATAGTAAAAAATTGAATTTTTAAAAAAAATGGATTTAATGTTAATCCTGTGAATAAAGGATATCAATGAATAAATCCTCCTATAATAGCAAACACAGCTCCTATAGAAAGAACATAATGAAAATGAGCTACTACATAATAAGTATCATGTAATGCTACATCAATAGAAGAATTAGCTAAAATAACTCCTGTTAAACCTCCTACTGTAAATAAAAATACAAATCCTAATCTTCATAAAATCGATGGACTATAATTAATTTGAGTTCCATGGAATGTTGCTAATCAACTAAAAATTTTAATACCAGTTGGTACAGCAATAATTATTGTAGCTGAGGTGAAGTAAGCTCGAGTATCAATATCTATCCCTACAGTAAACATATGATGAGCTCATACTACAAACCCTAATAAACCAATTGCTATTATAGCATAAATTATTCCTAATGATCCAAATGTTTCCTTTTTTCCTCTTTCTTGTGAAATAATATGAGAGATTATTCCAAACCCTGGTAAAATTAAAATATAAACTTCTGGATGGCCAAAAAATCAAAATAAGTGTTGATAAAGAATAGGATCACCTCCTCCAGCAGGGTCGAAAAATGAAGTATTTAAATTACGATCTGTAAGAAGTATAGTAATAGCACCTGCTAAAACTGGTAATGATAATAATAATAATAAAGCTGTAATTCCTACAGCTCATACAAATAAAGGTATTTGATCAAAAGATAATCCATTGATTCGTATATTAATAATTGTTGTAATAAAATTAATTGCTCCTAAAATTGATGAAATACCAGCTAAATGGAGGGAAAAAATAGCTAAATCAACAGATCTTCCTCCATGAGCAATATTAGATGAAAGGGGTGGGTATACTGTTCATCCTGTTCCTGCTCCATTTTCTACAATTCTTCTTGAAATTAATAAAGTTAATGATGGGGGGAGTAATCAAAATCTTATATTGTTTATTCGAGGAAATGCTATATCTGGAGCCCCTAATATTAAAGGTACTAATCAATTACCAAAACCTCCAATTATAATAGGTATTACTATAAAGAAAATTATAATAAATGCATGAGCTGTAACAATAGTATTATAAATTTGATCATCTCCAATTAATGATCCAGGATTACCTAATTCAGCTCGAATTAATAGTCTTAAAGATGTACCAACTATTCCAGCTCAAATTCCAAAAATAAAATATAAAGTTCCAATATCTTTATGATTTGTAGAATAAATTCATTTTCGCAAATTAATAAAATGGCTGAGGTTTAAGCGATAAATTGTAAATTTATTAACAAGAAATAATTCTTTTTTATTAAAATAGGTCTTATATTCAAATTAATGATATAAAATTGCAAATTTTAAGGTATAATATAATTATTAAGGCTTAAAGAAATATATATCTTTATAAATAATTTTGAAGATTATTAGTTTAACTTAACTTAAAACCTTGAAAATTATATAAAAAAAAAAGTTCTTAAAATTATACCTAAAATAGAAATTAAAGAAAAAAAATTAATAAAATATATTATTTTATTTTTAATAAAAATTTTTATTCATTTTAATTTTAAATAGTTAAATATAAAAGATGCATATAAAATTCGAATATAAAAAAATAATATGATTAATCTTATTATAATTAAAATAAAAGTTAAAAAAAATAATTTATTTATTAAAAGAAAATTAATTACAATTCATTTAGGAAAAAATCCAATGAAAGGTGGTAAACCACCTAATGATAAAAAATTAATTATTAGAGATAATTTAATTATATAATTAATATTATTAAAAAATAATTGATTAATAAAAAATATATTTATTAAATAAAATAAAAAACATATAATTCTAATTATAAATGAATAAATAGTAAAATAAAATAATCATAAATTTTCTCTAATTATTATAGATGCAATTATTCAACTTAAATTATTAATAGATGAAAAAGCTATTAATTTTCGTAATGATGTTTGATTTAATCCCCCAATAGCTCCAATAATTGAATTTAAAATAATAATAATTAATAAAAAATTTTTATTAAAATAATAAGATAATAAAATAATAGGTGTAATTTTTTGTCATGTTATTAAAATAAAATTATTAAATCAAGATAAACCTTCTACAATATTAGGGAATCAGAAGTGAAAGGGGGCTGATCCTATTTTTATTAACAATGATGAATTGATTAATACAGAAAAAAAATTATTTATTTCAAAATTTTTAATTAAAATTATTTTTATAATAATACAAAATAATAAATTAATTGAAGCAATAGATTGCACTAAAAAATATTTTAATGATGCTTCAGAAGATAGGATATTATTTGAGTTATTAATTAGGGGGATAAATCTTAATAAATTAATTTCTAATCCGATTCATACACCAAATCAAGAATTTGAGGAGATTGAAATTAAAGATCTAAAAAAAAGGATGAATAAAAAAAATATTTTATTTGAATTTGTAGTAAAAAAAATTTAAAATATGAAATAATTTTTCTTTTTAAATATTATATTTAAAATAAATATATTTTAGTGTAAGATGCACAATAGTTTTTGATACTATTAGATATAGTTTAATTCTATAAAATATAATGAATAATAAAGGTAGAAAATCTACTTAATTTATCCTATCAGAATAATCCTTTAATCAGGCACTTTATTTTTAAAAAAAAGGTATTTCCTTTATATTTGAGGTATGAACCCAAAAGCTTAAATTTAGCTTATTTTTAA